ACAAAAACTGAAAAAGAAATAATAAAAACTTGGTCCCGGGCATCTACGATTGTACCCATAATGATCGGACATACGATTGCTATCCATAATGGAAAGGAACATTTACCTATTTATATAAATAATGATATGATCGGCCACAAATTAGGAGAATTTGCACCTACTTTAAATTTTCGAGAACATACAAAAAACGATAATAAATCTCGTCGTTAAAAAGAGTGAAAATATAGAGATGTTTATAATTGATTAGTAGGAGGAGAATTTTATGGTCATAAAGGAGAACAAAACAGAAGTATACGCTTTAAGTCAACATATCTCTATGTCTGTTCACAAAGCGAGAAGGGTCATTGACCAAATTCGTGGACGTTCTTACGACGAAACACTTATGATATTAGAACTCATGCCTTATCGAGCATGTTATCCTATTTTTAAAGTAGTTTATTCGGCAGCAGCAAATGCTAGTTCCCTTCTTGGTTCTAACGAAGCAGATTTAGTCATTAGTAAAGCTGAAGTCAACGAGGGTACTACTATGAAGCGACTAAAACTTCGAGCGCGAGGACGTAGTTATCGGATAAAAAAACCGACCTGCCATATAATGATTGTAATGAAAGATATCTCTATAAGTGAATATGAAGAGACATTCTGGTTCAAGCCAGAGAAATTTTTTGAAACAGACTCTATGCAAGAGTTAAAAAAAACGAAAGGGAAAAATCAGTATAGAACTAGAGAAGAGCACGATATGTATAATAATGGGGGAGCATGGGACAAAAAATAAATCCACTTGGTTTCAGACTTGGTACAACTCAAAGTCATTATTCCCTTTGGTTTTCACACCCCAAAAAGTATTCAGAAAATTTACAAGAAGATGCAAAAATAAGAGATTATATCAAGAATTATATACAAAAAAAGATGAAAATCTACTCCGTCGTCGAAGGAATTACACGTATAGAGATTCAAAAACAAATCGATGTAATCAAAATTAAAATCTATACAGCATCTCCAAAATTATTTAAGGAAAAGCGACCGCGAGAAATCGAAGAATTACAGAGAAATTTACAAAAAGAATTTTTTTATGTGAACCGAAAATTTAACCTTGCTATCATAAGAATTGCAAAGCCTTATAGAAATCCTACTATTCTTGCAGAATTTATCGCCGACCAATTAAAGAATAGAGTTTCATTTCGAAAAGCAATGAAAAAAGCCATTGAATTAACTGAACAAGCAAATACAAAAGGAATTCGAGTACAAATTGCAGGACGTATTGACGGAAAAGAAATTGCGCGGGTTGAATGGATCCGAGAAGGTAGAGTTCCCCTACAAACCATTCAAGCGAAAATCGATTATTGTTCCTATCCAGTTCGAACTATTTCTGGGATATTAGGCATTAAAATTTGGATATTTATTGATGGAGAATAAGAAACTTTGACTGGACCTTCCCTTCTAGTTGCTAATACTAAAAAACGAGAAAACCATTTCTTCTTTTTCTGTTCAATCCAAAACCAAAAAATTTTTTGAATTTGTAATTATTCGTAATTCTATCGGGTTTAATAAAAATTCAATTGAATGCTTGCTATAATTGCTATGCTTAGTGTGTGACTCGTTGGTTTTTTCGGGTTAGTAAAAAAAAGCCACTGATAGTCGAAACTAATAACTCTAGAAAAATACCCAATTCATCACTTCGCATTATCTGGATCCAAAGAACCGGTCAAGATATGACAGATCTGTCATATCCTTGTAGCAACTGAAACCTTTTTGCCTAAATAAAAACAAAAAATAAGATTCTAAGTTGTGAATCAAAATAGAGAAAAGAAAATAAGGGTGTGGATAAATGGAAGGATGAGAGAAAGAAAGAAAACGACGATTGATGCTATCTAATTCCAATATGGAATATGTAAGGTCTATGAGCCGTCTCATAAAAAGGGCAATGTAAGAAAGCATTAAGAGAGATTCATCCATACTAAAATGAATCCGCACAGAGAACAAAAAAATCAAGAGCTTCGAGTCAATAAAGACTGAGAAGATTGACTCATGCACAACTTTCATTGAGCTCCATTGCAGAATTCAGACCTAAACATTAAGTAAGAAGCGATGAGAACGACGGAACCTGTGGATCTCAAAAATTCGATTGAACACGAATTCTAATGATTCATTGATCTGGATGGCGGAACGGACCCGAGACCAATTAATCTATTCGAAAAAGTTAGAAATTATGGCTATAACCGAAATCGAAATTGAATTGAAAGAGTCAACATTCGCCCGCGAAACCTTTCTTTTCTTGGATTAAAAAATTTGGGCCTAAGGCGGTTAAATTCAAGAAGAAAACAAAAGAAAGATTTCTTGTAAGATTCTCAAAACCAATAAAATTATATATATATCTATATTTCATAGAAATAGTTCTTTTAGGTCTTTCACTATACGATAGAAAGAAGATACAAATTACTACCAGATTTGAGATCGATTCGCTGAATTCCATACTTCGATATATTACTTATACTTATGAAATCGATGGATATCGTATGAACTACAAGCCTATCTTAATTCAAATTCTATTCTATCTAAATTTCCTTCAAATTCCCTATTTTTGAATCTTTTTATTCGCGAGGAGCCGGATGAGAAGAAACTCTCACGTCCGATTCTGGAGTAGAGATGGAATTCAAACCCAACCATCAACTATAACCCCAAAAGAACCAGATTCCGTAAACAACATAGAGGAAGAATGAAGGGAATTTCTTATCGAGGTAATTATATTTGTTTCGGTAAATATGCTCTTCAGGCACTTGAACCCGCTTGGATCACATCTAGACAAATAGAAGCAGGTCGACGGGCAATGACACGAAATGCACGCCGCGGTGGAAAGATATGGGTCCGTATATTTCCAGACAAACCGGTTACAGTCAGAGCCGCAGAAACACGTATGGGTTCGGGTAAAGGATCGCCTGAATATTGGGTAGCTGTTGTTAAACCAGGTCGAATACTTTATGAAATCGGTGGCGTAACAGAAAATATAGCTAGAAGGGCTATTTCAATAGCAGCGTCCAAAATGCCTATACGAACTCAATTCATTCTTTCGGGATAAAGTTTGGAAATGTAAAAGAAAAAGGCAAAAGCAAAAAAAATCGCTTTTGGGGATACAAACGAATCGAAGGTGCAGGTTTGGTTTTTTGGACAAACAATATTTCTTTTTTTCTTCGCCCTTTACTTTGCCTAAAAAAAATAATCAAAAAAAATGATATGATTCAACCTCAGACCTATTTGAATGTAGCGGATAACAGCGGGGCTCGCAAATTGATGTGTATTCGAATCATAGGAGCTAGCAATCGTCGATATGCTCATATTGGTGACGTTATTGTTGCTGTGATCAAAGAAGCAGTTCCGCAAATGTCGCTAGAAAGATCAGAAGTGGTCAGAGCTGTAATTGTACGTACTTGTAAAGAACTCAAACGCGACGACGGTATGATAATACGATATGATGACAATGCCGCAGTTGTCATTGATCAAGAAGGCAATCCAAAAGGCACTCGAGTTTTTGGTGCGATTGCAGAGGAATTGAGACAGTTCAATTTTACCAAAATAGTTTCATTAGCTCCCGAAGTATTATAAAACGAGACCCTAATCTAGTTCCATGATAATATCATTCCAGAAAGAATATAGTTATGTTTAGGGTAGTTATTTGAAAGAAATCAATTAAGATTCAGTTAGTAGATTGTGTCTCACGCATATACCTTGAAAAATGCATAGTCATAACCAAAGAAAAAACAAGAAAAACATGTTGATTATATCCAAATTGGGAGGGACCAATACTTTAATTCATTATGGCTAAGGATACTATTGCTGACATACTAACCTCGATACGAAATGCTGAGATGAATACAAAAAGAGTGGTTCGAATAGCATTTACGAATCTCAGCGAAAGTCTTGTTCAAATACTTTTACGCGAGGGTTTTATCGAAAACGTGAGAAAACATCGAGAAAACAACAAATCTTTTTTGGTTTTAACCCTACGCTATAGAAGGAATCGGGACGAGCCTTATAGAAATCGAAAAGTTTTAAATTTAAAACGCATCAGTCGACCCGGTCTACGAATCTATTCTAACTATCAACGAATTCCTAGAATTTTAGGCGGGATGGGGATTGTAATTCTTTCTACTTCTCGAGGTCTAATGACAGACCGAGAGGCTCGATTAGAAAGAATAGGTGGAGAATGTTTGTGTTATATATGGTAATACTTCTAATATCCAAATGAAATTCCCAACTTTCTATTTGTGACAAAGAAAGGGGACAGGTTGTCTAATATCGTATCTCATCTACGACCTCATCTTTGAAAACGACATCTATGGTTTTAGATCGTCCATAATAAAGAAGTTGATCCAGAACAAAAGAGGTTTTCGTTTCACTGAAAAACAGAAATCGATTCCGGAAAGTTTAATTAAAGAATCCGTTCTCAACGACATCTTTGGGGTTCATTTAGATAATAATGATCTAATTCTCGGTTATATTTCGGGAAAGCTACCACTTAGGTTTATTATAATACAACGAGTCTTCAATTAGTCGAATTTTTGACTTTGCGAAAAATAAGAATCAAAAATTTCGGTATTTTTTTCAACATTCATTCAATATGATTCGAAATACAAAATTTCAAGAAACTTATTTTCTTCCAAGACGTAGATTCAGAATTAAGGTGAAAAGTCGGCAAATATGAAAATAAGAGCCTCTGTTCGTAAAATTTGTGAAAAATGTCGATTAATACGCCGTCAGGGCCGAATTCGAGTAATTTGTTCCAACCCAAGGCATAAACAAAGACAAGGATAATCAACTTCGGGAAAGGCCCTATATTCAAAAATGGATAGATCCATAGATCTCTGACTCATATTTATGAGATGCTAAAATATGGCAAAAGCGAGACTGAAATTGGTTTCACGTAGGACCCGACGTCTACGTAAGAGGACGCGTAGAATACCAAAAGGGGTTATTCATGTTCAAGCAGGTTTTAATAATACCATTGT